TTGATATTGAAAATCACATCAAAATAGAGATTGACAACAACCGTTCTTTTCTGAGTGAACTGGAAAGTTCTTTTTCGAGTTATTGCAATTCGAATTCTATGAATAATGGATCCACGAATGAAGATTCCTTATACAATCGTTACATGTACGATACTCAATCCAGTTGGCAATCCAGTTGGAATAATCATATTACTAGTTGCATTGACAGTTATCTTCAGTCTCAAATCTGTCTTGATACGTCCACTGTAAGTGATAGTAGGGACAGTTACATTTCTAGGTGCGTTTTTGATAAACGTAAAACTAGTAGTGGTAGTGAAGGTGGGAGGCCCAGTATACGACCCCGCGCGAAGAGTAGTGATTTAACTCTAAGAGAAAGGTATAGTGATCTCGATGCAACTCAAAAATACAAGCAATTGTGGGTTCAATGTGAAAATTGTTATGGATTAAATTATAAGAAATTTTTGAAATCAAAAATGAATATTTGTGAACAATGTGGATATCATTTGAAAATGAGTAGTTCAGAAAGAATCGAAGTTTCGATCGACCCCGGTACTTGGGATCCTATGGATGAAGACATGGTCTCCCTGGATCCCATTGGATTTCATTCGGAGGAGGAGCCCTATAAAGATCGTATTGATTCTTATCAAAGAAAGACAGGATTAACCGAGGCTGTTCAAACAGGCGTAGGTCAACTAAACGGTATTCCCGTAGCAATTGGGGTTATGGATTTTCAATTTATGGGGGGTAGTATGGGATCCGTAGTCGGGGAGAAAATAACCCGTTTGATTGAGTACGCTACCAATAAATTTCTACCTCTTATTATAGTGTGCTCTTCGGGGGGGGCACGCATGCAAGAAGGAAGTTTGAGCTTGATGCAAATGGCTAAAATATCGGCTGCCTTATATGATTACCAATCAAATAAAAAGTTATTGTATGTATCAATCCTTACATCTCCTACTACTGGTGGGGTAACAGCTAGTTTTGGTATGTTGGGAGATATTATTATTGCCGAACCAAATTCCTACATTGCATTTGCGGGTAAAAGAGTAATTGAACAAACATTGAATAAAACAATACCCGAAGGGTCACAAGCGGCTGAATATTTATTCCAGAAGGGCTTATTTGACCTAATCGTACCACGTAATCTTTTAAAAAGCGTTCTGAGTGAGTTATTTAAGCTCCACGCCTTCTTTCCCTTGAATTCCAATTCAACGCACTAGGTTGAATTATTTTATTTGTAGCAAACTACTTGTTCACTTATCAGAATCAAAGTAACTGAGAATGAAGTTTTCTTTGGTGACCTAAGATCTAATTGTAGAAAGAATCCAAAGTTAAAGTTGTGGATAACTCTTTTTTTTTTACCTAGATTCCCGATTACTAATTAAGAAGTCTCTATCAACAAGATAAAAAACGAGTTCTTCCTTTCGTAAAATTAGGTAAATAAAACGAATTTTTTCTTACGTATAGAATCCAATTCAAATATAGAAAAAATAGATATATAGCTTTGTATCTTTCTTCAGCTCCCGAAAATCCCATTTTCACTAAAAATCCCGGCTGTCCCACATTCTAATGAATCTTTCGATAATTTGTAAGAAACTCTTATTAAATTCGAAGACAAGAACAAAACACAAAGAAATGAAGAAAGATAATAAAATGGATTATCATATGTATCTTTCATGTAGATAGATGAATAAGTCCATTTTTTTAGTTCTACATTCCTTGGACTTATTCTATATAATTACTTAGATACTTATATCTGTAATAAGAATTTTCAAATGGAATTAATTAATAATAACTACGAATTTATACTAATTACAATTATTCATTATAATTAGTATAAATAAAAAATATGATATTAAAAAAAAAGAAGAACAGGTACAAATAGTAAATCGAGGTACCCATTTTATGACAACTTTCCACTTCCCCTCCATTTTTGTGCCTTTAGTAGGCCTAGTTTTTCCGGCAATTGCAATGGCTTCTTTATTTCTTCATGTTCAAAAAAACAAGATTGTTTAGATCTGAGGGGACCCCATCTCATGAAACTTAGACTTGTAGCCTAAGATATATATTTATTTCGGGAATAATATAGGGTAGAACATGCGATTTCTGCCGAACATAAAAGAAAAAAAAAAGCTTTTATGCCTGCAGAAAATGATCTATGGGTAACTGAATTCTAGCTAGTTTGAAATAGATCAAGATCGATGGATACCTAAAATGTAAAGTTGGTGCATCTATATGTATATTGGGATCATAGGACATAGGAAGGGTATGTTATTATTTTAGATCTAACCAATTTGAGGAATTACTCCTAAGGGTTCTCATCAACTAGCACTAGTTTAATGTGACCTAGCACTAGTTGATGAGAGTTCATTCGGAAACAAAACAAAACAAAGTAAAGTCAAAACCATTTGGGGTATTTTCTCAATTCCAAAAAAAAGCAATCGGATCAAGTATGAGTTGGCGATCAGAACATATATGGATAGAACTTATAACGGGGTCTCGAAAACTAAGTAATTTTTGCTGGGCACTTATCGTTTTTTTAGGTTCATTAGGATTCTTATTGGTTGGAACTTCTAGTTATCTTGGTAGAAATTTGATATCTTTTGTTCCGTCTCAGCAAATCGTTTTTTTTCCACAAGGGGTCGTGATGTCTTTCTACGGGATCGCGGGTCTCTTTATTAGTTCCTATTTGTGGTGCACAATTTCCTGGAATGTAGGTAGTGGTTATGATCAATTCGATAGAAAGGAAGGAATGGTGTGTATTTTTCGTTGGGGATTTCCTGGAAAAAATCGTCGCATATTCCTCCGATTCCGTATAAAAGATATTCAATCCATTAGAATAGAAGTTAAAGAGGGCATTTATGCTCGCCGTATCCTTTATATGGACATCAGAGGCCGGGGGGCTATTCCGTTGACCCGTACTGATGAGAATTTTACTCCACGAGAAATTGAACAAAAAGCCGCGGAATTGGCCTATTTCTTGCGCGTACCTATTGAAGTCTTTTGAGAAAAAGACTGGGCTGAAGAACGAATGCTTTCTCCGCAGGAGGGAAAAATACAAGAATCCTGTTTTTTCTATAACTGATTTTTCTATAACTGAGTGAGACTTTAGATGTAGATAAATCATATCTTGTAAATTCTTTTCTTTTTCTCAATCTATTTTTTGATCATCAGAAGATCTTTCTCTCAATTATTCTATTCTTGGCTATGGTAAAACGTTGGAATTTTTTTGAAATGTTGGATATTTTGATAGAAAAAGAGTTCTTTCGTCTCAAAATCTCAACAATATTCATTCCTTAAAGGACTTCTTTTGGTCATTCATCGAAAGGAGACACTTGTTTGGAATTTGATGAATTGAGATATCTGGAAACATTATTTTTGTATTATTTCTTCAGTCGAATTCGAAGTGGAGTCTTAGTCTATTTCTGTATTCTTTCTAGATTCAAACAAAATCACAAATAAAATAGATTCATAGGTTTGATACCTTGTCTATAACTCATGTTTGAAAGAAATATTTGATCACATAGAATCGACAAATGAAGTGGGTGAATTCAAAATTCACAGGTGAAAAATGGCAAAAAAGAAAGCATTCACGCCTCCTTTGTATCTTGCATCTATAGTATTTCTGCCCTGGTGGATTTCTCTCTCATTTGCTAAAAGTATGGAATCTTGGGTTACTAATTGGTCGAATACTGGTCAATCCGAAATTTTTTTGAATGATATTCAAGAAAAAAGTATTCTAGAAAAGTTCATAGAATTAGAGGAAATCCTCTTCTTGGAAGAAATGATCAAGGAATACTCGGAGACACATCTAAAAAGGCTTCCTATAGAAATCCACAAAGAAACGATCCAATTAATCAAGATACACAATGAGGATCGTATCCATACGATTTTTCACTTCTCAGCAAATCTAATCTGTTTTGTTATTCTAAGTGGTTATTCTATTTTAGGTAATGAAGAACTTCTTATTCTTAACTCTTGGACCCAAGAATTCCTATATAACTTAAGTGATACAGTCAAAGCTTTTTTGATTCTTTTATTAACCGATTTATGTATCGGATTTCATTCACCCCACGGTTGGGAACTAATGATTGGTTCTGTCTACAAGGATTTTGGATTTGGTCATAATGATCAAATTATATCTGGTCTTGTTTCCACCTTTCCAGTTATTCTCGATACTATTTTTAAATATTGGATTTTTCGTTATTTAAATCGTGTATCTCCGTCACTTGTAGTTATTTATCATTCAATGAATGATTGATGAATGATTCGCCGATATTAATCCAATTAGAATTCGAATGTTTCTTACTTTGTAGTTCTACATAAGTATTAAAAACGGGGGGTTTTCATACTATACTTATACTATAGTATTCTAGTAAAATGATTCCCATAAATAGCAGAATCGTGGACAGGGAACTATACTAGCGACCGGCCCAATTTATTGTAGAAATTTTCGAATCAATGATTAGACCATGCAAACTAGAAAGACTTTTTCTTGGATAAAGGAACATATTACTCGATCTATTTCCGTATCGCTCATGATATATATCATAACTCGGACATCCATTTCAAGTGCATATCCCATTTTTGCGCAGCAGGGTTATGAAAATCCACGAGAAGCGACTGGGCGTATTGTATGTGCCAATTGCCATTTAGCTAATAAGCCCGTGGATATTGAGGTTCCACAAGCGGTACTCCCTGATACTGTATTTGAAGCAGTTGTTCGAATTCCTTATGATAAGCAAGTTAAACAAGTTCTTGCTAATGGTAAGAAAGGGGGTTTGAATGTGGGGGCTGTTCTTATTTTACCGGAGGGGTTTGAATTAGCTCCTCCCGATCGTATTTCTCCCGAGATGAAAGAAAAGATAGGCAATTTGTCTTTTCAGAGCTATCGCCCTAATAAAAAAAATATTCTTGTGATAGGGCCTGTCCCCGGCCAGAAATATAGTGAAATCACCTTTCCTATTCTTTCGCCCGACCCCGCTACTAAGAAAGATGTT